TATACCAAATAAAAAAAATTCTAAAAACTAAATAATATTAAATCGAAATACTATTAAAAAATATATAGTAATTAAAGCAATTAATAAATTCGAATAAACTCAAAAAATGTTCTTATTCGAAACGCCTTGTGATCTTCAACCAATTCTGTGCTTCAATATAATTACTCGGAGTAAGCGTTAGAGCTTGTTTCCAATATTCGGCAGCTTGATCGAACCAAGCCTCCGCAATTTCAGAATCTCCTTGTCGAATGGCCTGTTCTCCCCGGTCGGAATAGGGGGTAAATTCCTTCCCTTAGAACCGTACTTGAGAGTTTCCTACCTCATACGGCTCAACGGTCAAGTTCTTTTGGTGTCCTTTTTTTTTTTATCTACCATATTGAATTTAATGAGATTTCTGATGGATCTATCCCATTTTTTCTCTCGAGTTAATGTTAACCAAAAGAAAAAGAGGTTATGAGTTTCAAACTTGAATTTTGCTTACTGATTTAATCAGTTTTATCTTTTCTCCCGCCTTCATAAAATAAAGTAGAGGCATTTCCACTATCATTAGTGTTTTCTAAAAAGGTAACTATCTCGGTTTAATATATTTTAATATATTAATTTCTATATTTATTATAGAATCCTTGAAAAAGGCTTTCCTTTATAAGAAGGAAAAGGCTTACTATCTTTGGGATCTGATGCTACACCGCTGCTCAATATCTTAGGGGATCAACTATATTACATAAGTTGATTCCTAACTTTTATTTCATATCATGGCATAAATAAGCAGTTCTTATTGTATCGGCCCAAAACCTCGCGAATTGATCTTTACGGTGCTTCCTCTATCAATTAAATTAGATCTTTTATCCATCGAATAAAGTATCTAGGCATACCTATTTCTTCTTATTCATACTTCAAATTTTATGAAGTTTATTTCTTTGCTACAGCTGATAAAAATCGTTGTTTTGGACGATACATATGTAGAAAGCCTATTTTTTTTCTAGTATTTATTAAGAAATTTGCTCTTTTTTCCCCTTTTATTTCTATAGTGGAGATAGTCGCACGTAATGACAGATTACGGCCATATTATTAAAGGCTTGTGGTAAAAATGGATTTCGCTCTAGTGCACGAAAATAATATTCCAAAGCTTTTGTATGTTCTCCGTTTCTTGTGTGGATAAGGCCTATGTTATATAGTATATAACTTCGATCATAGGGATCAATTTCTAGTCGCATAGCTTCATAATAATTCTGTAAAGCTTCCGCATAATTTCCTTCGGATTGAGCCGACATCCGTTACGGTCGTCATTTGATTCAAAAGATCTCCGTTTCAGAACCGTACATGAGATTTTCATCTCATACGGCTCCTCCTTTATGTACATAATGAGACTAATATATGAAAAAAAAATAGAAATATTCTCATTATAAACTGAGTGGGGCTGGTGTTTTTACAAGAAATCTCTAACCAACCCTTTTGTAAAGGCTCTTTCCTTAAATCAAGTATGTTGATATTATATAAAATAAGGGGTAACTCCAGCAATTTATTTGTCTTAAACGCCGCTTAATTTTCAGGAATTAGTCACTTTCAACAGTTTTCGATGGTTATACGGGTATCCAAAACACGAACGAGATGGGTGCTTGTTGTCCCAACCATTCTTGTTAGTACCGATCCTGATAAGAAAAAGGGATAATTTATAACAAAGTTTTCCTGTTGTTGATTCCGAGTAGTAGTGCCTCTTCCTCTATGCCTCCTATTGGTACTAGTAGAGTAAGTTTGCCCTAACACAACCATAGGTATAACCTTTCGCTCAATACTCTATAATCAACAATTGAAGCATTTGAGGTTGCAGTAATTGGGGATACACGACAGAAGGGTTTGCTTTATTTACAAACTTCACCTTCAACAAGCGTAAAATTATTTGAAATAATTTTTTTCTTTCTATCCCGAATAATATAATTATAATCCAACTTTCTCCTAAGAACGTTAAAAAATATAAAAAATTTCATTAAAATGAAATTAAAAAAATGAAAGAAAAGTAGAAAATAACTAAATAAAAAATAATCAAATCGCACCATCTCTGTAATAGGCGAATGCCTCTTTCTCGCCCGAAGTTGTCGGAATTATTCGTAATAAAATATTGGCTACAATCGAAAAGGTCTTATCAATAAAATTTCCATTTATTCGAGATCTAGACATAGACAGAAATTCATTCTATAATTTCTTTTAATTACCTTCGTGAGAAAATAATCCCACAACCAGCGGAATTTGACAGTACGAAATAACATAAAAACAGACTCATTAAAATGAAACTTCTACTCAAATAGTTTCTTTTTTGCAGGAATCAATAAAAAATAATAAATATTTGAAGACGATTAGATTTCAGTCAAATGTAAATATAGTAGTATTAAGAATATCGGAAAATATTCCGATTTCATCAAAATCAAAGTTGAAGAATCAACAAATTTATTCTAATCTGTAGGATAATTCGAGACGTTTTGATTAAATTATGATTATGATCTAAAGAGGAGAAAGAATCGAATAATCGCTCTATGATGTATGAAAATAGAATAATGGTCTAAAGGTAATCATTAAAGATAGTCTAAAAAAAAAGGATCAATGGGCGGAGTTGCTCCAATTAAGCGATTTAATCCGGTATAAAAATTCGAAAATAAAATCGGGAATAACATCTTCATAAACATGAATAGATAGCTTTATTTATTATTTTTAACAGTTTGTCTCACAAAATTATCTAATCTCTGCAGCCTCGACTAAGGGTGTGACAAAGTTTTTATATTTTTTTTAGTTAAAATAGAGTGTACGCTTTTATCCAAAAACCTAATATGAATCACTATTCACTCGATTTATTAAACTTTATCATTATGTAGGAAAGATGGCCGAGCGGTTCAAGGCGTAGCATTGGAACTGCTATGTAGGCTTTTGTTTACCGAGGGTTCGAATCCCTCTCTTTCCGTACCTACCCTTCACCTAATTCAACAATGTTATTGACCGCAATATCGTAAATCAAATAACAATGGACACCTTTCTTCCAACAGTTAGGGCTTTCTTTGATGTGGTTTCGCTATTCCTAATCCCAATTTGTGTAATATGTAAAAAACTAGAAAGACTGGACAAGGAATTAAAATCTACCTATCAATCTAGGATACATGAATGGGAAAAAAATCTTCATATAAAATCCTTTACTCTTTATATGGGTGTAAAGGGAGGGCAAAATTGTCCAAATCCTTCTTAATTTTAGTTAGGTTTAAGTCTGACGAGAATAATATTCTACAACTAGCAATTCATTTATTTTTAAATTGACCCATTTACTATCTAGTATTTCATTGACTGATCCTTTATATTGGAATGGGTGAAGAGTCAAATGTTTTGGCAATTCCTCATGGGAGGATGAATCAAGATAATTTTGAACCAGAGACTTAGATTTTTGTTCATCTCTCACTGTAATAATATCGCGAGGTTTGCAGCGATAACTTGGTATATCTACTATACCACCATTAACTAAAATATGTCTATGGTTAACCAATTGGCGGGCTTGAGGAATAGTCGAAGCTATACCTAATCGAAAAAGGATGTTATCCAACCGCATTTCCAGCAATTGTAGTAAAACTTGACCTGTTGACCCTTTTGCTTTTCCGGCGATATGAACGTATTTAAGTAATTGTTGTTCTGTAAGACCATAATGAAAGCGCAATTTTTGTTTTTCTTCTAAACGAATACGATATTGAGATTTTTTACCGAGGCGTAATTGGTTTCTAAGATCATTTCCAGCTTTAGGATTTTTATTAGTTAGTCCCGGTAAAGCCCCCAGACGACGTATTTTTTTGAAACGAGGCCCTCTGTAACGCGACATAAAGACTCCTTATGAAGTTGCATAAACCTAAATGAAATTAAACTAAACTAAATGATAAATAGAAAAATTCTAATTGAAAATTGAAATTAATCGAAATTTAGTGAAATATTGTACTACAAAGAATAATTCGAAAGACTAATTAGATAAATTATATCAATATTCGGGCCTTAATATATTAATATATATACTTTATTGTATTAATATTAAATATTCAATTTTATTGAATAGAAAACTTAATTAATTTAAGACTATTAAATACTAAAAAATCTTAAATAATAGTATATTAAAATAAAAAGAATAGAAAAAAAAGTAAGAGTTCTTTTCTTGATTGATTTGGTCTACATAAATTAAACTCCTCCCATTTTTTTTTATTGGAAGTTCTTATGAGATAATAGAAGGGTGCTCTTTGAGAAAAGTAGAAGAACCCTTTTCAATTTCTTTGATTTCACATTATCCACTATGGAAAAAAAACAAATCAAACATATGGAGAAAAGCCAGCTATCGGAGTCGAACCGATGACCACCGCATTACAAATGCGATGCTCTAACCTCTGAGCTAAGCGGGCTCGCATAACATAAATTCTACACACATAGGAATTTAGTAAACTACTGGAATCTTAGCTATTAATTCTTCAGATAACAATTAATCTATCAATATAGCAATATAGAATTTGATCTATTTATCTTATCAATATAGATGATTATCAATAATCAATATTGTAATTAGATAGTAAAATTTTTTTGAATTCAAATTCAATTTGAATTCAAAAAGGAATTATTAGTTATAACCATTAGAGTCGTTATGGCTATTAAATTATTCAATATAAGAGTAATTCAATTTCCTTTTAGTTAGTTTTCGTTCGGAAAGATAAGAACTAAGATGAAAACAAAAGAATTGACCCTTCAAGTATGCAAAATTGCGTGCTAAAACCGATATATATATATCGGGAAAATATATGTAAATATATGTAAAAAAAATATATATATATACGTAGACTTATACTATATAGGGGTAAGAGTACTCTATATGTATAATATTCTAATAGTATATAATATACTATATTATAGTATATATATAGAATATGTATCGATCAATATTGAATTGATGAATTCAATAGTCCCATCATAATATAACTGAAAGAAAAAATAAAATG